AGATTGATTTATCCCAATAATATATACATTATAGATTATTGAATAATAAATTCATAAATCTTCAAAATGTTTTTTTTTCATTTTTGAATTCAACTGACATTTGATATTCTTTTTCTTATACTTAGTGAATTGGATTCCATATCCTCTAGATTTCTAATTCTAATTTTTGAATGGACTGATTTGTTATAACTAACTAGCCATTCCTCCGCTTTCATTCGTAAAGATGGAAGTTTGGACGAAAAATAGACCGTTTAAGTATTTGAAATTGCATAGAAAAGTGATCCTACGAGATAGATATATATAGAGGGTCTGTATCCACTTATATTGAATTGGAGATACATAAATGATAAAATCGTTTTTGATTGGCTCAAATAGGATCTTTCTAGAGAATATGAAAGAAGATAGACACGAACTAAAAGCTAAGAAAACACTTTTTCAAGATAGCAATAGGTATCTAATGAATGCAATGGTTTCAGTATAAATGAAAGAAAAGGGGAAAGGACATCACAGGGCGATCCTAATCCCAAAAGGGGGATATGGCGAAATGGGTAGACGCTACGGACTTAATTGGATTGAGCCTTGGTATGGAAACTTACTAAGTGATAACTTTCAAATTCAGAGAAACCCTGGAATGAATAAAAATGGGCAATCCTGAGCCAAATCCAGTTTTCTGACAATAACAACAGGTTCAGAAAGCGAAAATCAAAAAGGATAGGTGCAGAGACTCAATGGAAGCTGTTCTAACGAATGGGGTTGATTGTGTTGCGTTGATAGAGAAATTCTTTTATCGAAACTTCCGAAAGGTTGAAGGATAAGCCTATAATATATAAAGGTATGCGTACTGAAATCCTATGAAATATCAAAAGATTAATGACGCCTGGAATCTGTCTTTTTTCTATGAAAACTGGAAGAATTGTTGTGTAATATATTCCCTATTCAAGAAAGAATAGACAACTCATTCACGCCCCAGTCTGAGAGATCTTTTGAAGAATTGATTAATCGGACCAGAATAAAGATAGAGTCCCATTCTACATGTCAATACCGGCAACAATGAAATTTATAGTAATAGGAAAATCCGTCGATTTTAAAAATCGTGAGGGTTCAAGTCCCTCTATCCCCAAAAAGCCCATTTGACTGTTTAACTCTTTTTCTTTAGATTTCTCCTGTTTGGTTAGCGGTTTCAAATTCCTTATCTTTGCCATTCACCCGACTCTTTTAGAAACTGATCTGAGCGGAAAGCTTTTTCTCTTATCAGAAGATATATGATATATCTCATACATGTACAAATGAACAGAGCAAGGAATACCGATTTGAATGATTCACGCTCGGTATTCTTTTTCATACTAAAACTTACCAAATTGTCCTTTTGCTGATCCAATCAATTCTAGACCTGGATGAGACTTTGTAATACCCTTTCAATTGACATAGACTTAAGTTATCTCGTAAAATGAGGATAGAACAGCGGGAATAGTCAGGATAGCTCAGCTGGTAGAGCAGAGGACTGAAAATCCTCGTGTCACCAGTTCAAATCTGGTTCTTGACACACGATTAGCCATCTCGGTTTTTCGAGATAGACCCCATCTATTTTCTAGATGGGTAAAGAGTTTTTTAGACAAAGTATCTAAAACAGTCGATTCTATTTTCTATTGTTTTTGATTCTTTTTATCCTCTCCGTCAAAAAAATGTTCCTAATTATCCCGGTTATATTAGTTGGTTGAAAGACTCAAAAGTCTAAAGGAGTGGAAGGCTACAAATACACAAGATTCAGTTCCGATAGCAATACACAAATCGACTTCTATATTCTTTCATTCCTTTGGATTTTTTGGATTTTTTTTGAGATTCTCTTTTTGTTTCCTACTCCATTACATGACTTTCCTAGAGCCCGGCTAAGTGATGTACGCAATACAAAGTTCATGATGTAGAATTCATGTGGTTCAGCCTATTGGCTTAGATCATCCGAACTAAGTCTCTTTCCAATTTGATAATCCAAATGAATGCCTAATTGTATTGTCTTTTTTTCTTAGACTCTCCATAATCCAAATGAGACCTCAATTCCTATGTTTCATCTTGAAGAGAGCCTTGAATCTATAGAATTGTCGAAGTGAAGATCCGTTTTTTATCATTCAATGAGCATCTTGTATTTCATAAAAATTGGGGGCAATATAATCTTTACGCAAAGGCCATCCTATCCAACTGTCAGGCATTAAAATACGTTTTAAACGTGGATGATTATCATAAGAGATTCCCAACATATCATAAGCTTCCCGTTCTTGAAAATCCACACTTTTCCAAACGCAGAAAACAGACGGAATTCTAGGATCCCTCCTCGTGGCAAAGACTTTTATGCATACCTCTTCTGGTTGATCCACGCCATACTTTATTCTCGTAAGATGATACACACTAGCCAACAATCCGCCTGGTGCGACATCATAGGCACATTGGGAGCGTAGATAATTGTAACCGTATACATATAAAATGACAGCAATCGAATGCCAATCCT